ATTTATTGTGTGGATAAAGTGGGTCTTTGAGTGCAGGTGTGTTCGGTTATGGGATAGTTTATTAGTATTTCTGGTGAAGTTATCATTCTGTTGTTAGTAATTGTGTGACGATTAGAGGCTGTGGCTTCTCATACTATGAAGAGAAATAGGAGAGATGCACTAAGGGATAGAAGACTACCGAATGAGGATAGTATGTGTATGAGTGAATATATGTCTCTGTAGTCTACGTATCGACGTGGTATTCCGTTTAATCCTAGGAAGTGTTGTGGTAGGAATGTTAGGTTGGCTCCAATAAATATTAGGTTAAATTGGGTTTTTTGGATGATTCTATTGAAGGAAAATCCTAGTATTCATGGTGCTCATAGTGTTACTGCGATTATAATAGCAAAAACCACTCCTATGCTTAAGACAAAGTGGAAGTGTCCTACTACGTAGTATGTATCATGTAGTAGAAGGTCTAGAGAGGCATTTGATAGTCTGACTCCTGTTAGTCCTCCTATCGTAAATAGTAATAGGAATCCTAATACCCATAATATAACTGGTGTTCTTTTGATATGAGCGCCGTATAATGTGGCTAGTCATCTGAAGATTTTTACACCAGTTGGAATACCAATGATTATTGTAGCGGCGGTAAAGTAAGCTCGTGTGTCAATGTCTATGCCAACTGTGTATATGTGGTGACCTCATACGAAGCATCCTAAAATACCAATTCTTGTTATAGCGTAGATTATTCCGAGTGGACCAAATACTTTAAATTTTCCTGATATGAATATTAGTGCTTCGGATACTGCCCCAAAAGCAGGTAGTACTAAAATATAAACTTCTGGATGTCCAAAAAATCAGAATATGTGTTGGAATAGGATTGGGTCTCCTCCTCCTGAGGTTTCGAAGAAGGTTGTGCCGAAGTTACGGTCTGTTAGAAGTATTGTGATTCCACCTGCTAGAACAGGTAATGAGATAATTAGTATAAATGATGTAATGAGTACTCTTCAGGTGAATATGCTTAATCGTTCTAAAGTGTAGATAATAGGTCGGGATAAGAAGCATGTAGCGATGAAGTTGATTCTTCCTGCAATTGATGAAATACCAGCTAGGTGTAGGGAGAAGATTACTATATCAACACTGTGGTTTGGATGTCCAAGTCAAGTAGATAATGGTGGGTAAATGGTTCATCCTGTTCCGGCTCCTAGGTTAATAAGTATAGATGAGCCTAATAATATTAAAGCAGGGGGTAATAATCAAAATCCTAGGTTATTTAATCGTGGGAAAGATATGTCAGCTGCTCCTGCTATAATGGGGATCAATCAATTTCCAAACCCTCTTAATAGTATAGGTATTACTATGAAAAAGATTATGGCGAGTGCATGGGCAGTGACGATTACATTGTAATATTCTGAGATTAGTCCATTCACGTTGAATGTTCATGGGGAGGATAGGATTATTCGGATTAAAGCGGATAGAGAAATTCCTAGTATTCCTCCAGTTACACCAAATAGGATGTATAGTGTTCCAATTTTCTTATGATTTCCTGAATAGAGTCATTTTGTCATAGTTTGCGAAGATAATAGCTTTAGATTTTCAAACTGTAAATTTGAAATATAAAGGTAATTTTATCGGAAGGATTAGTATAATTAATTACGTAGGATTGCAAGTCTTAAAATTGATTCTTCTGGTATGGATTGGTAACTTTCTTCTTGCAAAAAAGATATGCTGAATACATTATCAACCCATATCATTCACTTTTCGTATGTTTAAATTCTAAATTTACTGCACTTTATCTGCCAGAATGATCTAGAGTTTGGGTTCTTAAAAATAACAGTTTTATGCATCATCTGATATGCTTGACTCTAAAGTTGTCATGTTTTATGATTTGAAAAGTTTCAAGCTTTTCTTTCAACTTTACTGTATTAGGTAGATTTACGTTTTTAAAAGATTCATGATAATTTGCCAAGGGCTCATTCAAATACTAGGCTAAGTAGTATAAATAGTAAGAATGACCTGGCTGTTACGTACGAAAGGAATGTTAATCTAGTTATGTTAGGGATATAAGCGACTAGAATAATGATCTCCAAGTCAAATAAAACAAAGATTAGTCTCACTATAAAGAAATTGATTGAAAAGGGTAGTCGGTTCATTTTGTAACTTTCGAATCCACACTCAAATCTTAAAGTGTTGTTGAGATGATCTATAGATAGGATAAATCGTAATAATGTTATTAGTAATGCTACGATTAAACCTAGGGAAATTAAGTAAGAGAATACAATTATTGGAGAAGTTGCTGTAGTTATATTTTGATTTTAGCAGGATTGGGGTCTTCTGTTGAAGAGGTTATTGTTCTTATTCATAAAATGGTACATAATGCGATTAATGTGCTTAGTAGTTTTATGGGTGGAATCTGATAGAGAAGGAGAATTAAAGAATAATAGTTATTATCTTCAATTTGACAAATTAATGTTTTGGGTTAAACTAATTCTTTAAGTTGTTATGTGGCTAACTTAGAGTTAATGGAAATAAAGATAATATATTATTATCTTTAATTGACAAATAATGGATGGGTTAAATAATTCTTTGTCACCTTAGTGTAATTTGGCATGTATGGCTTCCAACTATATGGTTTTGGTGATATTAAGTAGAACCTAATTAATAGGGGTACAGTGATAGTGTATTTTAGTGGTTTTCACCTACTTAATTGTGTTGTATTTTGTCTTTAGAATTCAAATTTCTATGTACGGGTTATACTATAATACATAGCTTTAAGTTAAGTAAACTGTAAACCTTCAAAGTTTAATATGAGCGTTATGTTCAGGCTGTCCTAGGATCCTCAGCAGTAGAAGATTGTGTATAATATCAGTCACACTGCATCTACGAAGTGTCAGTATCAAATTGATATTTCATATCTGTTTAGGGAGGTGTTGGAGTATTTGTGTTGGTTTATGAGGAGTAGGCATGTTATTAGTGCTGTAGAGCCTAAGAGTACGTGGAGTCCGTGAAAGCCAGTAGTTATAAAGAAGATTCTTCCGTTTACTCCTCTTGATATGGTGAATGTAGATCTGTAATATTCTAGGTATTGTACTGTGATGAATAAGATCCTTAGTATTAGTGTGAGCGATAGTCAGTTTAATGGTTTGCCGTTTGGTAAGTTAGTTTGGAAGTGAGATATTGTTACGGTTGCACTGCTTGTGACTAGTAGGATTGTATTGAGTCTAGGTACACCAAGAGGTCTGGGTGTGTTTAATGAGATTGGTGGTCATATTCCTTGTTCTGGGATTAGTGCTGATCTTAAGAATATTCAGAAGAATGTCATGAAGAAGAATGCTTCTGTTGTTAGAAATAGGATTATTGCTAGTTTTGTGTTTGATCTGATGTTGTTTGTGTATGCTCCTGTTGTTGAGTCTCGTATTGAGTCTCGTCTTCAGTAGTATAGGGTTAGGGTTATTATGATGATTCTTAGTTTTAATCCTAGTCAGGAGGGATTGGTGGTGTTGTTTTCTGTGTAGTTTATTGATGCGATTAGTCTTAGGCATGTTCTCAGGATGGTTATTCTTGTTAGTATAGGTCATGGGGTTGTGAAGTTTATGGATTTGTTCATATGGTATGAGTTTTGGTATAGTATTTTTGTATAGTAGGATTGCTATAATTAATCTGTTTTTGATTAGAGTTATATAGTTTGAGATGGTTCCTTTTTTAAGGATTGGTTTGTATGTTTTTGTGTGAATAATTCATTCTGGTGCTATTGTTATTTCAGAGTAGTACATGTTTGTTAAGATGGTGAATACTGTGGTTTGAACTAATATGACGAAGGTTTCATACATAGAAATTAAGGCTGTATTTGTAGTGCTAGATTTAGCGAATTCTATGAGGAATGTGCCCACGATTAGGTTTATTATTATTCGGAATGGAAGTGAGATGAATCGGATGGCATATCTTATGTTGTGGAATATTCAAAGGCTCATATTGATTAAAGTTCATCTTAGTGGTGCATTTTTGCCAAATATTTTGAGTCCTCTGTTTAGTAGTATTCCTCTTCATAAAGAGAGTAGGTATAGGGTTGTTGTTAGTAGAATAACTCATCATTGACTGTTGATGATTCAGTTGTACCTGAATAGGGAAATGAGGTTTCTTAGTATTATGATGTAAAGGATGTTAAAGGTTGTTGAGTAGGAGTTGTTTTGGTTGCAGAGGTCTGAGTTAGCTAGCTTCTCTATGGCATTGGATCATCGTGTATTATTTCAGAGTGTGTTAGTTGGTAGTAGTATAATTGCTGTGATGGTTAATAAGACTGAAAACGTTGATATTAGTGGGGTGGGGTTGGATCAGTCTAGGTTTGATATTGTTATATAGTTATATATGCTTAGTTTATAGGTTGGTTTGGTTTTGGTTAGTGTATATGCTGATAATAGTAGTAATAGTAGTAATATTGTGGGTTTTGTGTTGGGCTTTATGAATTTTTTCATAATGACTGTTAGGTATTACGTTCCTTTCGTACTAGTAATGGTTATATGTTGTAACTCTAAAGAGAATCCAACCTGTCTTGCGACGGTTTAAACTCAAATCACGTATTTATGTATCGTCGAACAGACGAAACTTGCTAGCCTTCTACGGCTGGTAATTCTTGATTCAACATCGAGGTCACAATCTAAAGGGTAGATAAGTTCTCTTGGCTTTTATTGTGCTGTTATCCCTAGAGTAACTGTTTTATTTGAGGTGGTGATGACTCTTTTATTTTAAAGTTTTATCCCAAAAAAAGTTGTGATGATTAGTTTCTAGGGTCTTCTCGTTTGAGAGTTACTGTAAGGAATTTTCACCTTAATTATAGTTTCTGATAGTCGTATGTTAATAGTAGACCTTCTTTATTCCTTTCATTCTAGTTTAAATTTATCAAACAATTTATTATGCTACCTTTGCACAGTCAAATTACCGCGGCCATTCAAATGTCTTCATTGGGCAGGAGGGTTATAATACATTTGTATTACAATGTTTTTATTAAACAGTAGGAGGTTTATTGCTGAGTTTTAACATGCGAATTTTTGTTGTTCTTACTAGTGTAACTATGGTTTATCAGTCTTTGGTTTTGAATGATTTGGAGTGATTATTGTTAAGTGGTGGGCTAGTCAATTACGAACTGTTGTGTTGGTTGATTCTAAGCCTGTTAGCTTAGATTGTATTATGTGTTACTTAGCTTATACTAAGTTTGTCCTGAAATAGTTATCGGATAGTGTGTAGAGTGTCTCTTCGAGTATTTTAGTGTTAGATTTCATGTAAATCTTAAATATTCGTAGTTTACTATCTTTCTATTGTAGATTTAAATCTGGATTTTTAGTTACTCCTTATGCAAAAGGAAGTTGTTGGGAGTTATTTGAGTTTTTAGAGCTTTAACCTTCTTATTGTAATTAAGATATACTCGTATACTACGCCCTACATCTGTTTAGGTCCTCCTTCCAGAAGATCTACTTTGTTACGACTTGCCTCCTTATGAGGATGACGGGCAATATGTGCATAAGGAATTTGGCAGGTCATAATGTTATAAGTAGACATGGTTACAGTCGGATCCTAGTTTAAACTGTGGATAATGGTTGGTTTAATTAATTGTTGATATTTGCAGGCAATATCTCACCTAACCATGATTTATATCTTGACCTGTTGACTGAGTTTAAATCTTATATTAATTCTACCTTAAGTAAGATTTCAATGGCGATATATAAAATGTTAGGTTAGGGGGTAATTAGCGAGGATTGTCGATTATGGTACAGCCTTCTCCGGTGGATTTCTTACTGCCATTCTGATTAAGTTTTTATTTGATATTACTTCTTGATTAGTTTAGGTCTAGGATAGAAGGGTATCTAATCCTTGTTTCTTGTTTAACTTTTGGTAGTTTAGATGTATTGTTGTGTAGAATATATACTTTTCACTATTAGGATTTTAATGGTAGGGTAACAATCTAAACAGTTAATAGAAGTTAACTTTAAGCTAATGTATAGCCGCGATAGCTGGCACACTATTTATCGCTTAGATCTTTAACTATGGCAGGTAGTCTTGCATAATGTTGATTTGTGCTAAGTGCATCAAAATTTAATTGATTCAGTTACAATAACAGGAGATTATGATTGAGAGAAGTGGGTTGAATTCCAATACTTTAAGTTAGAAGCTTAAAATGTCTTCTCTAATCGTTGAATAGAGTGTGGTTGATTATGGCTATTATCCAGGTTATTATGAATCATATGAAGTAGGTGGGAATTAGGTACAGTAATCAGGTGGAATAGTATGCATCTGCTCTTCAAGAGGCTACTCATCCTATTGTTATTGTTGTAATTAAGAGTGCGAGTAAAAGTATGTCTCATAGCTTGAAATGGTTAAGGTCTTGGAGGATTCATCATGGTAGAATACTGAATATAAGGATTCTTGTGATTATAAGGATTAGTCCTCCTAGTTTTCTGTCCCTTCCTCGTAGGAATCCATATATTGGTAGGAAGTATCATTCTGGTTGAATGTTAATTGGGGATGATAAGCGGTCTGCATAGGAAAAGTTTTCTGGATCTCTACTTCAGTATGGGTGTCTAATTGATAATCAACCTATGATTATCAGGATTGTTAGGTTTATTATATCTTTGTTAGTGAAGAATGGGTGAAATTTGGTTTTTAATATGTGTGAGTGTGCACCTATTGGGTTGGATCTTCCTTTTTTGTGAAGTAGTAATAAATGGATCAGGGCAATTGCGGAAATTATGAATGGTATTAAATAGTGAAGTGTAAAAAAGAATTGTAATGTTCGTCCTGTGATTCTATATCCTCCTCAGATTCAGTATAGGATTGATTCACCGAGAATTGGAATTGCTGATATAAAAGATGTAATAACGGTTGCAGCTCAGAAGCTTATATTTCCTCATGGGATTACGTATCCTATAAAGGCAACAAGGATTGTTAAAAGTAGGATAATATTACCTGTTAATCATCTTCCTGGTAATATAAATGATGAGTATATTAGGCCTTTAAGTATGTGTATGTATATGATTAGGAATATGAATGATGCGCCGTTGAGATGTATGAATCGTAATAAAAATCCAAATTTTACTTCTCGTATTAAGGTGACAATGCTATTAAAAGCTTCTGCTTCACTAGTTGAGAAGTATATGACTAGGAGCAATCCTGTTATGATCTGGATACCTATTAGAGTACCCAGGAGACTGCCTAAGTTTCATCAGTAGGAAATTGTGTAAGGGGTTGGAAGATGTGTAATGTTCTTTATTCCTGGGATTTTCGATATTAATGATTTTATCATATATTACTAGGAGTAGCCCTGTTATGATTTGAATACTTATTAATATACCTAGGAGTCTGCCTAGGTTTCATCAGTAGGAAATTGTATAGGGGGTTGGAAGTTGTATAATGTTTTTTGCTCCTGGAATTTTAGATGGATATTAATGATTTTATCATAAGTTACTACTATAGTGATCTAAGGGTCCGGCAAGTTAATGCCCTTAACATGATCGTGTTAAATCGCCGGACCAGAAGGTCAAAGACGGTTACTTTCGATAAGCCTGCTATCTCTCGACATCTGGCGCCGTTACGGTTTAATTCGTTATAGTTATAGTTTTCATTAAGGTTATGCTTGGTGATTGCTCATGTAAATAAATATATGGCTGGAATTGTGATTATAATTGTGATTATGGTTTTAATTGAAAGCTTATTGGTTGTTGTTCTTGGAGTTAGGGAAGAAATATATGTTAACATAATGAGGACGTCTCCTCTATAGATTATGACAAATAAATATCCGAACATTGAGTTGTTATGGATTCTGTAGAATTTGTGAATTGCAGTAATAATTCTCAGTAAAAATACTAAGGTGCTAATTCATAAAGGATGTGTTAAGACAGTCAAAATTCGGCTCCCGGGGTAAGAGATCGTCGCCGGTGTAAGGATTCAGATTGTAGTTTAATGGAAAATATAAAGCTTGGGACTTTAAGATTAGAATCTGATTCTTCATTCTTCACGGTTTGGTCAGTGGAAATAAAGATAATAATTATATTATTATCTTTAATTGACAAATAATGGATGGGTTAAACAATTCGTTCTTGATGTTGTGGTTGATTGCTGTTGTTTTGGTTTGTGTGGTGTATTGTGTTTGTTGGGGTTGGTGGGTGGTGAAGCTTTTGGGTTCTTTAGATTTACAAGATCTATGTTCTGAGTTAAACTATGAAAGCTATTGTTGAAGTTTTGATGTTTGTTGCTGGGTTGGTTAAAATTGTTTTTGATCTTAAGGGTATTGTCGTTTTGCTGGTTAGGATGGAGTTGTTGAGGTTGGCACTAGTGTGTTTGTGTTGAGGGTGTTATTGGGTTTATAGTGTTTGGCTTTTAATGGTGATGGTGGTGCATAGGGTTATTGGGATGTTGATTTTACTTTGGGTGGTCCGTTATTTTGGTAATGATAAGGTTGGTTCTTTTGTATAGTATGATAAGAAATTTTGGGAGGATTATGGTTTTTGTAGTTTTTGGGTTTTTGTGGTGGGTGCTGGTTGGGGTTTTTGGTTCTGTTAGTATATTAATTGGTTGCAGGGATAATCTTAGGTATCTTATGGTGGGTCTTAGGTTTATGTTAGGGGTGGTGTTTTTGGTTTGTGTTGTTGTTTATATGGTGGGGTTTGGTGGGTTGGTGTTTGTTTATTCTGTAGTGTTGGGTTTGTTCTTTTTGTCTGATAATGTTATGATGTTTTATGTTTTATTTGAGGTGTCAATTGTTCCGATTTATTTTATTGTGTTAGGTTGGGGTAATCAACCTGAGCGGTTGATGGCTGCTAATTATTTGATGATGTATACGTTAATGTTTTCTTTTCCATTGTTGGTCTTGATTATTCGGTTTTTGATGGATAGTTCTGTTATGGGTTGAACTTCTTTAGTTTGGGTAAATGGAGTTGTCGTGGTTGTTATGATGCTTCCTTTTATTATTAAGCTTCCTGTGTATTTGTTCCATCTTTGGTTACCGAAGGCTCATGTAGAGGCTCCTGTGTTGGGGAGTATGATTTTAGCTAGCATTCTTTTAAAGACGGGTGGTTATGGTCTTGTGAAGGTTGGTGGTCTTAGGATTGGTTTAGATTGTGCGTATAATTTGGTCAGGTTGTTGTTGTTTTTGTCTCTATTATCTGCTGTAGTGACTGTTGTACAGAATGATCTTAAGAAGTTTGTGGCTTATAGTAGTGTTACACATATGACTATGATTTTAGGGTTGGTGGTATTGGGTTTTGGAATGTTGGATTCGGCTGTTGTGTGTTTGATGCTGTCTCATGGAGTTTTAAGTAATTCTATGTTTTTTATGGTTGGGATGCTTTCTAATTCGTCTAAGACTCGGTTGTTGTTTAAGCAGCAAGGATTGTTGCAGTTGTCTCCTGTGGTTTGGTTTTTTTTAGCTTTTTTGCTGTTCATGAGTTCTAGGGTTCCTCCGTCTATTGGTATGGTAGGGGAGATTTCGTATGTGGTTTGTTGTATTTCAGTCTGTAGTATTAATCTAGTCTTGCTAATTTTGTTATTTGTGGCTTTGCTTTATTATCCTTTATGGTTTTTGTGTATATTGACGGCTAATAAGTTATCAGGTTCTTTAGTTGCTGGGTGGACTTTGTGTGATTTGATTGTAAGTGGTTGAATACCGTGTTTGGTGTTAGTGTATTGGCTGAATAGGGCTTTACTGGTTTAGAGTACTAAATGATGTGATCATGCTTAATTTCGACTTAGGTTTAGGCGTTGCCAGTACTAGTGGTGGCTCTTTTAGTCTAAAGGGACGTCGAGTTGTGGATTCGAAGGATTTAGGGGGCAATTAATTTAGTTAGATCAGTTGTATTGGTTTGGATAGTGGTGATTATTGCTTGGTTGATATTGGTTGTCGGTGAGTTTAGGATTATGGCTTTGCAGATGATGTCTTTTGATGTGAGTCTCAGGTTTGATTTTGGTGGTCACTGATATTATGTTATGTTTGGGTTAGTGGTGTTGTTGTTAGCTTCTTGAGTTTTGTATTATGCTTCTTCTTATATGGATTCTTCTGTTAGGTTAATGCGGTTTAATGTTCTTGTGGTGGTTTTTGTTGTTAGGATATTGATGGTTGTGGTGAGTAAGTCGTTTTGGGTCTTGTGGTTAGGGTGAGAGGGTTTAGGGGTCTCTAGGTTTTTATTGATTATATATTACAATAACTGGAAGTGTAATGGTTCTGCTGTAACAACTATTATGATGAATCGTGTTGGTGATTTTGCGTTAATTGTCATGGTAGTGACTTTGAGGTGTAGTCTTATTTTCGATTATGTGTGTGTGGTTTATGGTTCTTTAGGGTTAGCTATGTTCTTGGGTGCAATGATTGCTAAGAGGGCTCAAATCCCAATGAATAGGTGATTACCTATTGCTATGGCGGCTCCTACTCCGGTTAGTTCTTTGGTTCATTCTTCTACTTTGGTAGTTGCTGGTTGTGTGCTTTGTGTTAAGTTGGGTGATTGTATGAGGGTGGTGTGAGTTAATGGATTATTGGTTATTGTAGGTTTGCTGACTAGGTTGTATGCTAGTTTAATGGCTTTTTTTGAACTTGATCTTAAGAAGATCTTGGCTTATTCGACTATATCACAGATTGCGATGGTGATATTGATGTTATTAAGTGGTTTGTATTCATTGATAATGATGCATATTATGAATCATGCATTGGTGAAAGCTTTGTTGTTTATGAATATTGGTATTATGATGGGGTATATGTTTGCTAATCAGGAGGTTCGGATGGTTTCTTGCGTTGGGTGTAATATTGGGTTTGTTTTGGGTAGGGTAATTCTTTGTCTGGTAGTTATGTGTGGGCTAACGTTTACGTCTTGTTATTATTCGAAAGAGTATTCAATCTGTTTGAGTATTAAGGAGGATACTATTCTTCATTTGGTAAATGTAATTCTGTTTATGTCAGTGATATATTCGTTGCGTGTAGTTTATGTTTTGATGGGTGGGTTATCTGACAAGGTTTTCTTGAATTGTTTTGGTGTGGGTTTTGTAGGTGTTCAGGTGTTGGTGGTTCCGATATTGGTAATGGGTTGGTTTTTAATTATGAATTTTTCAATGCCGTGTAATCCTTGCTTTGATGTTTTTAAGGCATTTCTGTTGATTACCCCTTTTGTGATGTTGCTGTTTGTCTTGAAGGTTTGAGTTCTTTCTGGTGTATTGAATGTTGATTTATATTATGAGTATTTGAATTCTGGTGTTGTTGGGTTAAAGTTTTGTATGTTTAATTTTACGAAGAGTTTGCATGTTTCTGGTATAATATCTTTAGTTAGTTTAGTTGGTTTTAATGTTAGGGTGTTTAAGTTGTTGGTTTCGATTGTAGTGATGTTACTGGTGTTATTTGGATATCCCTTTTAGCTTAAGGTAAAGCATAGATTTGAAGAATCTGAGATTCTCTGGGGAGAGTAATGTAAGCTAAGTTAAAGCTGTTGGGTTCATACCTCAAATATACTTTATGTCATTATTAATTAATAGTTTGGTATGATGTGTTTTTTATGCTATTGTTGTAATGTTTAGTTTTACTATGAATAATTGGTTATCGATGTGAACTATGTTAGAGTTGACTACTTGGATTGCGGTAGTGATTATTGTGGAGGAGGTGAGTTCTTCTGAGGTTATGTTTAAGTTTTATTTGGTTTCCTCTTTATCTTCAATGATGTTGTTGTATTTGTGGTTTGTTTCATGGTTTCCTGCTTGGTGAGTTTTGTTTATTGTAATATTTAAGTTGGGTTTACCACCAGTTCATTGGTGAATGGGGTGGATCTTGAAAAGTGTGTCTTGGATGAGTATGTGGTTTCTTACGGTTATTCATAAGATTGTCCCTTTTGTTGTTTCAATGCTTGTAGTTGATTCTGTGTTGGTTGGAGTTGTGTGTTTGGTTTCGATTGTTTGAAGTGTGGTTAGGTATTGGAATGTAAGGTCTGTGTTTGTGATTTTGTTTTATTCTTCTTGTGTACATTCTAGGTGATTGTGGTTGGCTTCTAGTGATTTGAGTAAGTTTGTGATTTATTATTTTATGTATGCTAGTATAATATTTGTTGTTATGTGAGGGGTTTCAGGTAAGAGGTGTTATGATATTACGATTAGTTATATGTTTATGTTATTGTTAGGTTTGCCGACATCATTTTTATTTTTTAGTAAGTGGACTGTGATTACTGTAAGGTTATCTTTTGTTCCTTTATTGTCTTGATTTATTTTGATGGTGAGTGTTGTGAGGTTGTATCCTTATATGCGAGTGATTTGAAGTTCATTTGTAAATTCTTTTGTTGATTTGTCATGTTATTACTATCTCGATAGAATGGTTGAGTGTTATGTGTTGGTGATGCATATCTTTGGTTTTATATATTTGTACTAATGTGGTCATTCTTATAATATAGATACAAGTATGGGTTTGTTGGATTGGTGATGTGATGTGTGGTCTTACTTAAGGAAAGTGTGAGAGCTCCATTTTTTTATGGTCATGCTGTATAATCGAAGTGATGATCCACGCGATAATGGATTAATACTTTGTTGGGGGAGTACCTTTACGTTTAAACTGGGTATAAGCATTCTAATTCCTACCGGAAGTAATCTTTTCCATATTAATCTTATTAGAGTATCGTATCGAATTCGTGGGAAGGTGGATCGTGATATGATGACTCTTCTAATGAAGAGGAATGTGAGTAGTGATGAGTGTCATGGTAATAGCAGGATGCTAAATAGGACTCTTAGTAGGATAATTATTCCATATTCTGCTATGAATAGGAAAGCGAATTCTACTCTTGAGAACTCAATGTTGAAACCTCTTACAAGTTCTCTTTCTGCTTCTGCTAGGTCAAAGGGTCTACGATTGGTTTCGGCTAGGATTATGATTGTGGCTGGAATGGTGAGTGTTAGTATGATTACTGGTTCAAGGTGGTAGAATCCTGTTCTAGTTGTTGTCAGGTTGTATGAGTCTTTTAGTATTATTACTATTAGTAGTATGCTGCTTAGGCAGACTTCATATGAGATGCTTTGGCTTATGGATCGGAGTGATCCGTAGGTGGCGTATTTTCTGTTTGATACTCAACCTCTTAGAACGATGCCGAATCTTATAATACCTATTAAGGTAATTATGAATAGTAGGTTTATTTGGAATCTAATTGGGTTATATAGAAGTGGTAATCCTCATCAAAAGAGTACGAATAGGGTTAGGTTTATAGTTGGTATGATCAAGTAGAGGGTTGGGTTTAGTTTATTGGTTTTTTTTGAAGATTTCAGTATTAGTTTTAGTCCATCTAGAATTGGTTGTGTAAGTCCTGTGATTGGGGCTTTATTTGGTCCTAGTCGACGTTGACTGATACCAATGTATTGTCGTTCTATTAGGGTTACAAAGGCAACGGATAGGAGGATTGCGATGGTGATGGTTAGTAGGTTTGTAGTTCATAGTAGTATTAAATTAGTGGTCTAATTTTAGTCTTGACTTACTACGAATTGAAATTTCGTTGTGATGAGTGAATTCACCAAAAGACCTAGTATTATCAGTAGAAAAAATCTTGTATTGAGCTTAAGTCAATTGCACTAGTCTGCCATACTGATTTATAGTGATAGCATTCTGTTTACTCAGGATTTGAATGCTAAAACTGTTGTGAATTCGATTGCAATTGGTATGAATCTGTGGTTTACACCACAAAGTTCTGAACATTGCCCATATATTATCCCTGGGAGTATGGATTCTGAGGTTGTAGAGTTAATGCGGCCTGGTATGGCATCTATTTTAATTCTGAGTGCTGGAATTGTCCATCTGTGAATTACGTCTGCGGATGTAACTGATATGCGGATTGGTACTTGGGTTGGTAGGATGACTCGATTATCGCAATCTAAAAGTCGAAAGTCTTGTGATTCTCATATTTTTAAGTAGGAGTCGAATTCTAAGTCGAAGTCAGGGTAGTTGTAGGTTCAGTATCATTGGTGACCTGTGATTTTTAGTCTTAAGGTAGATGGTGTTGGTAATCCTTCTTCTGTATATAGGGCTTTTATTGATATGCTTGCTATTGATAGAAGTACGCCGAGTGGTGAGATTGTTCAGAGGAATTCTAGTAATTTGTGGTCTAATATTAGGGAGTTTCTAGAAGTGAATAAGGTTCCTAAATAGATCCATAGAACTAGGGTTAAGATGGAGAGTATTATAATTATTACTCAATCTATGAAATTAGTTAGTAGTAGGCTTCTATGGTTGTAGCTGTCTTGTATGTATATTGCTGTTCATTTTATCAT